TCGACTCTCTGTAAAATACTCGTTTGGACGAGGGCTCCCAAACACATCATAAGCTAAACCCGTGCTGACGAATAACCAACCCGCAATGAATAGGGAAGGTATAGTAATACTATGAATGACCCAGTATCGAATACTGGTAATAATATCAGCAAAAGAACGTTCTCCTGTGCTTCCAGACATGCTGAGCTCCACATATTCTTGTAGGGAATCGATTCCGCAAAAGAGGAAATCGGTAAATGCAAATTCACTGAAATTCCATCTTTGTGAGATCGTCAATATTGTACCAAAGGCGTTTTTAGAGTATACCGAATCAGTATAGCTATCCTTCTTCTAACACAGCAACGTAATTTCAATTAGTTTTGACATGAAGTGGTAGATTCTTTCTTTCTTCTTGTTTGTCGATGTATAACAACCATGTGTCGTGCAATAGAAAATTCCTCAAATTCCTGTATCGAAAAGGGGCTTTCTTCTCTTATTTATTGGCCTCGGGTTAGAAACTCAAGATTGGGTAAACGGCAAATCAAAGAGGTTGGTTTCTAATTTATAATAATTCGTAAAGGAAATTCTCATATTTTAAAAAGTTAATTATGTGCGAAATAAAAAATAGAAAAATTCTATTTTTTGCGTAGTTGCATAAGAGGTTTTGGTTTTTTTGTAATCCCCCTTTTTCTTTTTTAAAAATTGGGTATTCGTCTAATGACAAGTAAGAGAAGCATAGTAGATAGTATTAAAATAAAAATAGATAAAAAAAGAACAACGAATAACAAAATTCTAATAATCAAATATTTTGGATGTGGGGATTGTTCTATTGTTGTAGATGAGGTTTTATGCTTTATAGAATATAAAACAAAAAAAGACAAAAAAAACCTATAAAATAAAGGAAAAGATAATTGAAATGACTAATTAAGTTAAGTAAGTTAAGAGTTTTAAAGCCAATCTAGTTGGAAAAGGGATTTGCTTTTTTGAGTGATCTCGTCACGTCACATTATCTTTTTTTTTTTTTTATTATCATTCGATAAATTTTGTGGTTGAATCCACTTGACTACTGAATCTACAAAGGAAAGAAAAAAGGTAAACAAAGGGGGGAAGGTCAATATATTATTCTATCTAATTAGAAAATAAAATACATTTGAGACAATCACAATAAAAAAAACCAAAGAAAAGATTTTCCAATTTTTTTCTTCCCTATTTTGATTCAAATTTTTCAATGAAGTCAATGAAGTTATATGGCGCAGTTTTTATTATTCTTTTTTTTTTAGTATTAGTTTACTCAAGATCAAGATTTTTCCAATGAATCAACTGCGTTGATTCTGAATCACGGAATGGGTACTAGATGTCAAATCAAAGATGCTGAATTTATTTCGTTTCTACTCCTGCCTGCCATGCCAGTCTATTTTGGTTTTTGTTTTGTGAATATTGTTTATAATGATTGATGAATCAAAAAGTTGCAATTGAACTTATTACTTCAATTGGTATTTTTGCTTATCCTCGTCTCTTTCAAAAATGCAAATTTAGGAAAGTGCTTTCTAAACATATGTATAAAAAGAACATATTTCATTTAGCCCCCTCATGCCTACGATAACTAGTTATTTCGGTTTTTTACTAGTGGCTTTAACTATAACCTCAGCTTTATTTATTGGTCTGAGTAAGATACGACTTATTTGAAAATTTATTGAATTTGAATGAACGAACAATTTATAAAAACAGATTCTTATTTACTATTGCATAGATTCTATAGTTCTTTACTGTGCTAACTACCAATTCTAATTATCCGTCATTGAGATTCATGGGCAATACGGATTCACATTTATGGATAGATATTACCTCTCTTTTTCCCTTTCAAAAAAAAAAAATTCAAAATGATTGAAGTTTTTCTATTTGGAATCGTCTTAGGTTTAATTCCCATTACTTTGGCTGGACTATTCGTGACTGCATATTTACAATACAGACGTGGCGATCAGTTGGACCTTTGATTAATTTATATCTCTTTCTTTTTTTTGACTCATCCCCCTCTTTATTAATTCAATTAAATAAATTAATAAAGAGGGGAGGTCAAGTCAGATTGCTATTGAATTTTTTTATTTCAATTTGAGTTCGGTGTCATTCATTTTTTACCTAACAAGAGCAGAATCACGCTCTGTAGGATTTGAACCTACGACATTGGGTTTTGGAGACCCACGTTCTACCGAACTGAACTAAGAGCGCTTTCTTATCACAATAAGATAAGGCTGTAATAGAAAGGGGAGGATTCTTTATATAGATATATAAAGGATATCTTGCACACCTATACTATTATATATGATATAGAACAATAGTATTAAAGATTCTTTATGCTCAATTTGAATCGATCTAAAATAGCTCCTTCGTTATTGCGCAAAGGAGAAGTAATAGGTAGGGATGACAGGATTTGAACCCGTGACATTTTGTACCCAAAACAAACGCGCTACCAAGCTGCGCTACATCCCTTTCAATTGGTCTACAGTGTCATTATAGAGAATCCCTGTCTTGTTTTCCACACTTTGAATTCCTCTATTGATATAGAATATCAATTTTTCTTGCTACTTCCCCTTTTTTTTCTCATATCATATAAGGACCCTATAATAAATAAATTAATTTATTTATTAATCTTTTTTGTGGAAATTCTTGGGTGGAAAGTTACATATTTTTCTGTTTTAAGAAAAGGAAAATCTTATCTATCAAATCATTGTCCATTTTCATTTGAATTAGGGATTTCCCATCCAAATAGATAAATAGAAGTGGTCCTTAACTACATATTCATCTGATTATATATCTAGTACCATATTGTAATACAATAAAAGGGGGTTTTAAATGCGAGATCTAAAAACATATCTTTCCGTAGCACCAGTACTAAGTACTCTATGGTTTGGTTCTTTAGCAGGTTTATTGATAGAGATCAATCGTTTATTCCCGGATGCGTTAACATTTCCTTTTTTTTCATTCTAGCTATTTATTGGCGTGGGACGGGGTGAAGGAGTTTAGAGATACAATCAAATATCTGATCCCCCTTTTTCGTTTTTTAAAATTTTTAGAATAAGGGATAGTAGATTCAACCGCACCGAAATTCGGGGTTCAGGCTCCAATTAAATTACTAGTCGAGGGAAAATTGAAATGCGGCTAAGGCAATATCTATAAAATATTCTACAAAAGGCTTCGATGAAATACTCCACTGTGATTCTATTCTAAATTGTGATTCTAAATCTAAAAAAAGTTAGAAATCATTGTATTACTTATTATTTACTATATATATATATATTTTTTAGATTGATTTCAATTGATTACAACGAAATCATTCCTAATTTGATTTTTAGTTAGCAACTTTTATTTTTTTTCTTATTTGTTTTTGACCATCAAATCAACAGGATAGGGTGGGGTGGATTAAAACCAAAGGGGGTTTATGGCTAAGAGTAAAGATGTCCGAGTAACGATTATTTTGGAATGCACCAATTGTGTGCGAAACGGTCTTAATAAAGAATCAACGGGCATTTCCCGATATATTACTCAAAAAAATCGACACAATACGCCCAGTCAATTGCAATTGAGGAAATTCTGTCCCTATTGTTACAAACATACAACTCACGGGGAGATAAAGAAATAGATCAAATCGAGTGCCTGTATGTCATATGTTACCCCTCTACCAAGGAATATTAAAATCTGACTTACTTTAGGTATAGAATTAGTTATATGTAATGTCACTATATAGTGCATATAATATATTATTCTTTTTTTTTTTATTAAATTATTTCTATATAATTATTTATTACATATACATAAATCTAGAATAAATTGAGAATAATAAATAAACAAAGAAAATCTTATAAATTCCATAATTTGGTCCGATCTAAATAGGACTAAATAAGATTTTTAAATTTCAGAATTAGAAATATGGATAAGGATAGGATTTTTATTTTTTTTTTTTAGAGATAAGGAATAAACAAATTATGGATAAATCCAAGCGATCTTTTCGTAGGCGTTTGCCCCCGATCCAATCGGGGGATCGAATTGATTATAGAAACATGAGTTTAATTAGTCGATTTATTAGTGAACAAGGAAAAATATTATCTAGGCGAGTAAATAAATTGACTTTAAAACAACAACGATTAATTACTATTGCTATAAAACGAGCTCGTATTTTATCTTTGTTACCCTTTCTTAATAATCAGAAACAATTTGAAAGAGGGGAATCGGTCACTAGAACTAGAGGTCTTAGAACTAAATAAAATAAAAATGGGCTTATCCTTCAATTTTCAATTGAATCAAAATTCAAATCCGAACTCAAGCGTAGGTTGATGTTTTATTAGAAAAATCCGATAATCAAACAAACTGAAATTCACTTGTAGTGTTGTAAGAATAATAAAAATAAAACAATCGAGTCGGGAAAGGAAAATCCTTTTTTTTTTTTTTTTGAGCGTCTTTTTTTTTGCTCTTTTTGGTTTGATGGCCTTATCATCATCATCATTTTTTTTTCGTACTAATTTCTATTCCACCCTCTCCGAGTTTATTCTCGAGGAAACTCCATTTTAAAGTATTCCGGTGGATTCCTTCCGATTCACTTATTCTTTTTTTTTATAAATATTTTTATTAATAAATCGCTTTAGAAATCATATAAAGACAATTCCTATTTAATATAGCTATTTGTGCAAGTATTTTACGATTAAGAAGCAACTGCTTACAGTACAGGTTGTGTATTAGTGTGCTATACCTATAGGATACCGACTCCGCGCGAATTGCTGCATTTATTCGAGTGATCCACAAACGACGAAAATCTCTTTTTTTCCTACCTCTATCCCGATGCGCCGAAAACAAAGCTCTTATTCTTTGTTGAATAATAGTTTGAGTCACTTTTGAATGAGCCCCTCGAAAACCTGATACAAAGAAACGCATTTTTGTTCGACGTCTCCGAGCTATATATCCTCGTTTAATTCTGGTCATTGAAGAAAAGAAACTTTGATGAATAACTCATTCTTTCTTTCAGTTATTCTTTTTCCCTTTACTAGTCTATTAATAACAAAACGGATTCTTCCAATGTATAAAATAATAATTCCAATGGCTTTTGCTACTATAACCGTCCCGACCACGAGTTTTTGCCTTTTTTAGGCATTTTATTTTGCCTAGAAATAAGAACTTAAATATTAGGTTAGGTATAAAAAAAGCATAATAACTAAAAGAGTAGTAAATAGAAATGGCTAACTAGTGGGTTCCATCGTCTCTATGGTTACTTCTTAAACGGTGAGGTCCTCTCTATACACCGGAGCTCCTTACTTCATTTAATCAATGAATGCTATTGGGTAACTTGTACAATTCACACTTTTTGGCTCTACTCCCGATGTCCAATAATAGATCTTTCACAATCAGAGACCTATCTTATGCAGTAACGGTATTCAATTATGAAAATGAGTTGGGTAGCTGACCCTCTTAGTCCGTTCTTGGAAGCATAAATTTTTCCCTTTTCAAATAGGATTTTAACCGCTTAATGGATAAGCATTTGCTACCAATGGATACTTTTTTTTCATCTTAAATTACAAATGGAAGTGATTGGATTTGCACCAATGGAAACCATAAATTTGATACACAGTAAGATATGTTAAATCTATCTTTTTTAGTTTTTAGATAGTGAAGAGAAGAACCCTATTTACTGGTACTGATCATTGATACTGAAAAAGAAAGGGTTTACTTTTGTTTCAGCTCATGATCGGAACGAGTCGCACATACACCCTAGTACATGTTCCTCGACGTTGAGGACATCCCCCAAGAGCAGGGGATTTCGTGGCATTTCTGATTGGCTGTCTTGCCTTTCTAATAAGTTGTTTAATAGTTGGCATGCTAAACCATATACATAATGGGCTGGTTTAGATCGATCCTAACCGGATGAAATTCTGAATTCTTTCTTTTGATGTTGAATATTATATAGAAATAGAATATTAACTCCTTACCTTAAGGTTAACTTTTCTTAACTGAAGTGGTTAAGAAAAGTTAAGAAAGAAGGAATAAGATAAGGAAGGGGGTTAAATCACTCAACTTTCAATTGTGGATTTGCGTTAAATCGATGCTATTCTGACAATGACATTATCCGAGATTATCAACAATTCCATGATCTTTGGCTTCTGTTGCTGACATAAAACTATCTCTTTCCAGGTCGCGCCATATAGCAAACATGCTCTGGCCCGTTTGGTCTACATAAGCCGTTATGATGCTGTTGCGAATGCGTATTAGTTCGTCAGTTTCCATGGTATATTGTCCCGTTTTTTCGTCACAATAAGCGGAAGCGGGTTGATGCATCATTACCCTAGCGTGAGGGAATGCCGTACGTTTGGAACGTTTTCCTCCGACTAAGATAAAGGATGCCACTGAAGCGGCCAATGACACGCACGTTGTAGACACATTTAAGCATTGCATAGTATCGTAAAGAACTAGTCCGGGAACTACAGATCCACCAGAAGAGTTTATAAACAAAAAGATATCTCTGGTATCAAACTCCCCACCAAGATACAACATAAGAGAAACAAGTTGATTCGAGATCTCGCTCCCAACATCTTGGAATAAAAAAAGATTTCTTTGTTGATAAAGTCCGTTGTATAAATCAACCCAAGATGCATCTTCGTCTTCAGGCATTCTGAAAGGTACTTTTGGCATACCAAGCGGCATAAACTAAAAGAAAAAAGAATTAAAAACTCAATTTCACTTTGATATGGAAGCGTAACAATGGATTTATTGTCTTAATATCACTGGTCTTTTGTTTATCCTATTTTTTATTTTAATCCTATTTTTATTTTATACATAGATTGAATAATAGTCAAGGTGATAAAAAAAAAAGAAAACAGAATGAATGAAAAAGAATTCTTACGAATGTGCCCTTTGAATGATGAACAAATATGGGCACATTCGTTCATAGAAAATGAGATTAACCCCCATTGCGTATTGCTACTTATCGGATATAGAATAGATCTGCTTCTCTTTTTCTTCTTCTGAACCAGACTCTTCCATTACATTATTAGTAAATTACAGTATTTAGTAAATTAATGGAACAAAGCGTAATCTTTTTTCCGAAATATTCCACCGAGGGGGGAGGTACGTAGCCTATTCCAATGCAATAAAGTTACAGAGTGTCTATTTTTCGTTGATAAAGGGGTATTTCCATGGGTTTGCCTTGGTATCGTGTTCATACCGTCGTATTGAATGATCCTGGCCGTTTGCTTTCTGTTCATATAATGCACACAGCCCTGGTTGCTGGTTGGGCCGGTTCGATGGCTCTATATGAATTAGCAGTTTTTGATCCTTCTGACCCCGTTCTTGATCCAATGTGGAGACAGGGTATGTTTGTTATCCCCTTCATGACTCGTTTAGGAATAACCAATTCATGGGGCGGTTGGAGTATTACAGGGGGGACTATAACCAATCCGGGTATTTGGAGTTACGAAGGTGTAGCCGGAGCACATATTGTGTTTTCTGGCTTGTGCTTCTTGGCAGCTATCTGGCATTGGGTGTATTGGGATCTGGAAATTTTTAGTGATGAGCGCACAGGAAAACCTTCTTTGGATTTGCCCAAGATCTTTGGAATTCATTTATTTCTCTCAGGAGTGGCTTGCTTTGGTTTTGGCGCATTTCATGTAACAGGATTATATGGTCCTGGAATATGGGTGTCCGATCCTTATGGGCTAACTGGAAAGGTACAACCTATAAATCCAGCATGGGGTGTGGAAGGTTTTGATCCTTTTGTTCCGGGAGGAATAGCCTCTCATCATATTGCAGCGGGGACATTGGGCATATTAGCGGGCTTATTCCATCTTAGTGTTCGCCCGCCCCAACGTTTATACAAAGGATTACGTATGGGAAATATTGAAACCGTCCTTTCCAGTAGTATCGCTGCTGTCTTTTTTGCGGCTTTTGTTGTTGCTGGAACTATGTGGTATGGTTCATCAACGACTCCCATCGAATTATTTGGTCCTACTCGTTATCAATGGGATCAGGGATACTTCCAGCAAGAAATATATCGAAGGGTTAGTGCTGGGCTAGCCGAAAATCAAACTTTATCCGAAGCTTGGTCTAAAATTCCCGAAAAGTTGACTTTTTATGATTACATTGGCAATAATCCGGCGAAAGGGGGGTTATTCAGGGCGGGTTCAATGGACAACGGGGATGGAATAGCCGTTGGGTGGTTAGGACACCCTATCTTTAGAGATAAAGAAGGGCGTGAACTTTTTGTTCGTCGTATGCCTACTTTTTTTGAAACATTTCCGGTTGTTTTGGTAGACGGAGATGGAATTGTTAGAGCCGATGTCCCTTTTAGAAGGGCAGAATCAAAGTATAGTGTTGAACAAGTAGGTGTAACTGTTGAGTTCTATGGTGGCGAACTTAATGGCGTAAGTTATAGCGATCCTGCTACTGTGAAAAAATATGCTAGACGTGCTCAATTGGGTGAAATTTTTGAATTAGATCGTGCTACTTTGAAATCTGATGGTGTTTTTCGTAGCAGTCCAAGAGGTTGGTTTACTTTTGGACATGCCTCGTTTGCTCTGCTCTTCTTTTTCGGGCACATTTGGCATGGTGCTAGAACCTTGTTCAGAGATGTTTTTGCTGGTATTGATCCGGATTTGGATGCTCAAGTAGAATTTGGAGCATTCCAAAAACTTGGAGATCCAACTACAAGAAGACAAGTAGTTTGATTCAAGATTGCTTTGTCATTTTTGCTTCGATTTTTTCTTTTTTGTGATTTGACATAGGCTTAGGTTGCTGGAAAAATCTTGATTTCAATCAATACCTTTTTATCCCCGCTCTTTCTCCAGGAGATGATCTAAAATAAACAGGCATGGAAGCTATAATTGTAAACCACAATCAAATTTATGGAAGCATTGGTTTATACATTTCTTTTAGTATCGACTCTAGGGATCATTTTTTTCGCTATCTTTTTTCGAGAACCGCCTAAAGTTCCAACTAAAAAATGAAATGATTTTTGATTCCCTCAGTTAAAGTAATGAGCCTCAAAATAGTCTATTTTGAGGCTCATTACTTCAACTAGTCCCCGTGTTCCTCGAATGGATCTCTTAGTTGTTGAGAGGGTTGCCCAAAGGCAGTATATAAGGCGTACCCAGTAAAACTTACAAGTAAACCAGATATAGAAATGGCGACTAAGGTTGCTGGTTCCATTATTTTATAATTTCAAGACCACAATGGATCTATGATAAGATCGTTTATTTACAACGGAATGGTATACAAAGTCAACAGATCTCATTGAATACAAAATAAGATTTATTATGGCTACACAAACTGTTGAGGGTGGTTCTAGATTTAATCCAAGGACAAAGCCAAAGCCAACTACTATAGGGTCTTTTTTGAAACCATTGAATTCGGAATATGGTAAAGTGGCCCCTGGATGGGGAACGACTCCTTTGATGGGTATTGCAATGGCTCTATTTGCAGTATTCTTATCTATTATTTTGGAGATTTATAATTCTTCCGTTTTACTAGATGGAATTGCGATGAATTAGATTCACAAGAACCGCGAAGCCCGAGTTTTTCAATCAAAAAAAAGCGAATAGGTCTCGTATTTTAGCCCATGTTTTTTGGCAGTTCGACCGCAAAATTTCTTTTTTTTCTGTATTTCCGGAATATGAGTGTGCGACTTGTTATAATTGATCCTATTGATAGTACAGAAAAAGGGATCTGTCGTCTTGATAGAGATCGTTTTAGCCCGTCGAATATTCATTTTAGTATCTGGAGCACGGAATATATGAAATAGATCACGAAGTATTCGAACTACGATTCATATTTAATATTCAAAACAAACCTCGCAGCCGGACTAAAAAAAAATTTCAAAGAAAATGAATTCTAAATAGAAAGATTTTTTTATTCTTTCAAATTATCATTTCTTTATGTTTATTTTGATCAAAGGACAAAGCTTTCTTTCTATTGTTCTATCTAATCATTAAATAAGTTGATGATTCAATGGTTCTTACTCAGGGAATCTTTGTGCTTAGTTTCAAGGTTTTTTTATTGAATTATCGTGGTTCTAGTATGAATCTGGGGTTTCAATTGATTCATAGGGTCTTAACAAGATAATGCCTATCAATAATAAAGAAAACAAGAAAAAAAGTTATATTCCAATAATAAATCAAAGCAAAGAAAAAGAAATTAGGTAGGTAAATAGAAGATTCAAGAGGCCTGTAATGATCAACATAAAGACGAATGTGCCGACTTGAGTTTTTGGCATTCTAATTACAAAGAAGGGCTTTCATTATTTTTACTCGTTTGTATCTTTTCTTTAGATAAATTAGATAAATAAGATTGAATGAAAGGGTGAAGAAGTTTCAACCTTTCTATTCTGTCTTCCTTTCCGTCAGCCAGTATTGGGGTGTTTTTGTTTGAGCCGTACGAGATGAAATTCTCATATACGGTTCTAAGAGGGGGAGTCCTCGTTCTTGGTTTACCTATCTCAATAAAGTCTATGATTGGTTCGAAGAGCGCCTCGAGATTCAGGCGATTGCAGATGATATAACTAGTAAATATGTTCCTCCTCATGTTAACATATTTTATTGTCTAGGAGGAATTACGCTTACTTGTTTTTTAGTACAAGTAGCTACAGGGTTTGCTATGACTTTTTACTATCGTCCAACTGTAACTGAGGCCTTTGCTTCTGTTCAATACATAATGACTGAAGCTAACTTTGGTTGGTTAATCCGATCGGTTCATCGATGGTCGGCAAGTATGATGGTCTTAATGATGATCCTGCACGTATTTCGTGTTTATCTCACTGGTGGTTTTAAAAAACCTCGAGAATTAACTTGGATTACGGGCGTGGTTCTGGCTGTATTGACCGCATCTTTTGGTGTAACAGGTTATTCTCTACCTCGGGACCAAATAGGCTATTGGGCAGTTAAAATTGTAACAGGCGTACCGGACGCTATTCCAGTAATAGGATCGACTTTGGTAGAGTTATTACGTGGAAGTGCTAGTGTAGGACAATCCACTTTGACCCGTTTTTATAGTTTACACACTTTTGTATTACCTCTTCTTACTGCCGTATTTATGTTAATGCATTTCTTAATGATACGTAAGCAAGGCATTTCTGGTCCTTTATAAAGAATATAGACCAGATCATAGATATTTTGAATTTATTATTTATCTTATATCTTATTAGTTGGAGGAGGAATATATAGTATTTCATTGCTACAAATATGGATTATTCAAAAAAAATAAGACATGTGTTTGGATATTTCCTTTCAACTCTACAAGATTCTATTATTTATTTGACATGAATAGTTGAGGGGAATTCTCCGAAGAGAAAGTGGATTATGGGAGTGTGTGACTTGAACTATTGATTGGAGCCGTGCAGAAATATTTATTTCTCTGCTACATTAGAATTCACAACCAAATGTATCTTTGTTCCAACCGCCGTGTAAGTTCCATACCATACAAAGGATAGGCTGGTTCACTTGAAGAGAATCTTTTCTATGATCAGACCCGACCGATATCTTGCATGAACGGGCTCCGTAAGATCCAGTAGAATAAGGGATTTGGCCCAATCAAAATTCATATGTTTTAGCTTTTTTTTTTACTTTTTTTTTTATTTCTTTTTTTATTTCTTACATAGTATGGAAATGCATTCATTTCCTCTGCATCGACCCGATTTATTATATATACTATCGGAGTGAAACAAGGGATCTAAAGAAGAGCAAAGGCTAGACTATTTTAGTAACAAGTAAATCTTTTGTATGTGAAAAATCTTGATCTTTTTGGGGGAGAAGAGCGAATCACAGGCAAGGTGTGAGACAACCCAGAAAGCACTTGATCATAATCAACTTTGTAAGCCAAGCCTACTTGGGTATTGAGCATTTTTTTACCTGTAATAATTGAATTTATTGGACTCTATAGTTTCAAATTTTGAAACTGGAATCGGAGAACCTTTTTCTTAACTATTCTATAATTATATGGAATATAGAATCATTTATATATGTATGGATAAGATATAGATTTAGTTTATTATGTATCCATTTGTGTCCATTTGATTTGATTGGTTCTTGCTTGAGCCGGATGATGAAAAATTATCATGTCCGGCTCTGCCGGGGGATGGATTTATAAGAATTCACCTATCCCAATAACAAAAAAACCTGATTTAAACGATCCTGTATTAAGGGCTAAATTAGCTAAAGGTATGGGTCATAATTATTATGGAGAACCCGCATGGCCAAATGATCTTTTATATATTTTTCCCGTAGTAATTCTCGGTACTATTGCCTGTAACGTAGGTTTAGCCGTTCTAGAACCTTCAATGATTGGTGAACCCGCGGATCCATTTGCAACTCCTTTGGAAATACTACCCGAATGGTATTTCTTTCCCGTATTTCAAATACTTCGTACAGTACCTAACAAGTTATTGGGTGTTCTTTTAATGGTTTCAGTACCTGCGGGATTATTAACAGTACCCTTTTTGGAAAATATTAATAAATTCCAAAATCCATTTCGTCGTCCGGTAGCAACAACCGTCTTTTTGATTGGTACTGCGGTAGCCCTGTGGTTGGGCATTGGAGCAACATTGCCAATTGATAAATCCCTAACTTTAGGTCTTTTTTAATTTTAAATGGATTCGCTTATTAAATTGAGTCAATTATAAGTAAAATAACACGGTGTGTGTATCTAGGGAGAATTCACTTTCACTTTGAAGTGACTATTCCCTAGATACATCATTTATTCAATTCTGGCCCGACTATATGGATTCGGATTGTGCTGAAGATTGAATGAAAACTTATTCTTTTTTGTAAATAAATTTCGAAATGCTTTTTTACTTCTTTTCTATAATGTCCAATATCTGTTTTACATCTTCTCTGTGAAAATTTTCAATTTTCATAAGGTCTTCCTGGCTCTTATTCAAAAGGTCGAAAAATGTATGTATATTGGACGTTTTAAGACAATTATAGATTCTGGGAGGCAACTCTGATTGGTCAATAAAAAAAAATTTCAATGCTATTTCTTTTTTCTTTTTTCTTAGTTTAGTTAATTTATCATAAAAAGGAAAAAAAGGTAAAGTAACCTTGTGTTGAATGTTCTCTAAATGTGACTTTTCCTCTTCCGCATGTAGAAAAGGAATAAATAAGTCAATCAAATTCCGGGAAGCTTCGTGAAGTGCTTCTTTAGGAGTTAAACTCCCATTTGTCCATATTTCGAGAAAAAGTATTTCTTGTTTTTTATTACCATTCCCATAAGAATGAATACTATGATTTACATTGCGAACCGGCATGAATACAACATTATCTATAGGATAACTTTTGTCGTGAAAGTTATTTGGCGTTTTTATACCGTATCCTATATTCCTTTCAATTTGTAATCCAATACACAAATCAATTGGTTCTGTTAGGCTAGCTATATGTTGTGTATTATCAATTATTTCCACAAAGGGCGGTAAGATGATGTCTTGAGAAGTTACATATCCGGGACCTTTGACACAAATAAATGCCTTGCGAGTTCCATACAAATTACTTCTCAATACAATTTCTTTCAAATTCATTAAAATTTCATGTACCGATTCTTGAATACCCGCTATGCTAGAAAATTCATGTGGTACTTTCTCAGATTTTGCGCGTGTAATACATGTTCCTTCTATTTCTCCAAGCAAAGCCCTTCGCATCGCAATGCCTATTGTGTCGGCCTGGCCTTTCATAAGTGGAGATAGAATAAAGCGTCCATAATAAAGACGTTTACTATCTATTCTTGATTCAACACACTTCCACTGTAGTGTCCGAGTAGATACTTTTACTTTCTCTCGAACCATAGTAATATTTTTTGTCTTTGATTAACTCATTAAATCATTTATTTCTCTTGAAATCTCTTTAGTCTTTTTTTTTTTTTTTTTCTACACACGTCTTTTTTTAGGAGGTCTACAGCCATTATGTGGCATAGGAGTTACATCCCGTACAAAATTTAATACTAAACCACTTCTACGAATAGCTCGTAATGCTGCATCCCTTCCGAGACCTGGACCTTTTATCATAACTTCTGCTCGTTGCATACCTTGATCCACTACTGCTCGAATAGCATTTCCTGCTGCGATTTGAGCAGCAAAGGGCGTCCCTCTTCTTGTACCCCTGAATCCACAAGTACCGGCAGAGGACCAAGAAATCACCCGACCCCTTACATCTGTAACAGTAATAATGGTGTTATTGAAACTTGCTTGAACATGAATAACTCCCTTTGGTATTCTACGTGCACCCTTACGTGAACCAATGCGCACATTCCTGCGTGAACCGACTTTTGGTATAGGTTTTGCCATATTTTATCATTAAAAAAAAAAAGTCAGAGATATATGGATATATCCATTTCATGTCAAAATTTCTATATTTTATTTGTTTATCGTTTTCTTTAAAATTGAAGATTGCTTTAGCAGTCTCTTTTTTTTTACTAGAAGAATTATCCTTGTCTTTGTTTATGTCTCGGGTTGGAACAAATTACAATAATTCGTCCCCTCCTGCGGATTAGCCGACATTTTTCACAAATTTTACGAACAGAAGCCCTTATTTTCATAGCTGTTATTCCTTAATCCCGAATTCATTGGAAGAAAATAAGTTTCTTGAAATTTTTGAACCCTCAAATAAGCCCCCTGAAAGGAATCTTGAAATTGAAAAACCCACTTAATTTTTCTAACCCTTGTTAGGGGTTTTAACAATTAAATGTCCCGGGGGGGTTGAATCATAATGATTTACTTTAAATCAATTGAAATTGAATTTTTTACCCTATACTACTGATAGTATGTATACGTATAAAAAACTTCTTTTGGTCGTTTCTAAAGCATAATCTACAATCATATATTCATTATCCAAAGGAATCCCGACCATATCATTGAGAAAAAATTCATGAAGGTTTAATTACTGAATTTTTTTTGTTCTTTCATTCCAGTTCCAGGTACTTCGAAGTATCAACTAATGTAGCACAGGAGGAGTAATAGTAATATTTAGTAGACAATTTGCCCTTTTCTTTTTTTTTTTCACAAATAAGAAGGTTTCGGATACATTTCGGGTATTATATCTATATAATATTGATTGATTACCATATATAACACAAAATTTCTCCGCCGATTCCTTCTAGTCGAGCGTCTCGATCTGTCATTATACCTCGAGAAGTAGAAAGAATTACAATACCTATCCCACCTAATATTCTAGGAATTTTTTGATAGTTAGAATAGATTCGTAGACCGGGTCGGCTTATCCGTTTTAAATTTAAAGTAGTTTGATATGGTCCTTTCCTATTTCTTCTATGTTGTAGGGTTAAAACAAAAAAGTCTTTATTGTTTTCCTGATGTTTTCTTACGTTCTCGATAAAACCTTCTCGTAAAAGTATTTTAACAATGGTTTCGGTGATGTTAGTTGATGCTATTCGAATCGTTCCTTTTCTATTCATGTCAGCATTTCGTATAGAGGTTATTATTTCAGCAATAGGGTCCCTCCCCATCGTAAATTCTTCTTTCTCCCGAATTTTGATATAATCAACATGTTTTTTGATTAATTAGTATTAAAGGTATATGCATAAGACATAATATAATCTACTTGAGACATAATCCACAACAAATCTATATCATTTCAAGAATTTCGTTTAAATAATTCTATTGAAGTCATCATCTTATACTTATAATACTTCAGGAGCTAATGAAACTATTTTAGTGAAATTTAACTGTCTCAATTCCCGGGCGATTGCTCCAAAAATTCGAGTTCCTTTTGGATTTCCTTCTTGATCAATTACAACTGCAGCATTGTCATCATATCGTATTATAATACCGTTGTCACGCTTGAGTTCTTTACAAGTACGTACAATTACAGCCCTGATCACTTCTGATCTTTCCAGAGGTGTATTGGGTATTGCTTCCTTGATTACAGCAACAATAACGTCACCAATATGAGCATACCGGCGATTACTGGCTCCTATGATTCGAATACACATCAATTTTTGGGCTCCGCTGTTATCTGCTACATTCAAAATGGTCTGAGGTTGAATCATTTTTGAATCTCTTCTTTCAATGCAACAAAGGACGAAGAAAAAAAGAAATATTGTTTGTCAAAAAAAGAAAATCCACAATTGTTTTTGAATTTCTAAGACCTCTTTCTCTTGGTTTTCTATATTTCTATCCTGAAATAATGAATTGAGTTTTTATAGGCATTTTTGATGCTGCAATTAAAATAGCCTTTCTGGCTATATTTTCGGCCACTCCACCCATTTCATAAAGGATTTTACCAGGTTTAACGACAGCTACCCAATATTCAGGAGATCCTTTGCCCGAACCCATGCGTGTTTCCGTAGGTCTTGCTGTAACTGGTTTGTCTGGAAATATACGTACCCATATTTTCCCACCTCGTCGTATATTTCGTGTCATTGCGCGACGGCCGGCTTCTATTTGTCTAGATGTAATCCAAGCAGGTTCAAGTGCTTGAAGAGCATATCGGCCGAAACAAATACGATTGCCACTACAAGATATTCCTTTCAGTCTTCCTCTATGTTGTTTACGAAATCTGGTTCTTTTCGGGTTATAGTTGATGTCTCTTTCTCAATTCCATCTCTACTACAGAACTGGACATGAGAATTTCTTTTCATCCAGCTCCTCGCAAAAAATCACAAAAAAGCTTTTAATAAATAAAATTCCATTTTTTTTTTTATTTAATAAATAATAGATTGAATCATGGGATTCTTTAAAATCAGATTTCATTCAATCTATTATAAATTTGTATATTTTATTTAAATATATATAATTCAATCTGGATTTTATTTCCATTTATAGATAATTAATGTCTTGTTATTGTTATAAGGAATGCTTTTTTTGTTTTGCATTTTGAATCATATTCATTTCAGATTGGATTAACATGAGTAATCCAATAAAACTTTCGCGGGCGAATATTTACTCTTTCAATATCTATTTGAATTGTCGGGTTATCTCATGACCTCTCAGAATTCGAATAAAAAAAAAAAGATTGGTCTCTGGTTTATTCCGCCATCCCACCCATGAATCATTAGGATTCTTTTTTTATTTTTAAGAGAATCCTCTGCATTTACGGGTTCCGTCGTTCCCATCGCTTCTCGATTAATGGTTAGGTCTGAATTTAACAATGGAGCCCCCAATCAAATTGTTTCATTTTCTCTTGAATCAATCTTCTCAGTCTTTATTGACTCAAGGCTCTTGCTTGATTTTTTGTTCGATGAATATATATTCATTTAATTAGGGATGAATTTGCATTGATGCCTTATTACATTGCCTTTTTATTTATGAGATGCCTCATAGACCTTACATATAGAAATCTTATATCATGACTCTTTCTTTTTCTCTCTTTCTCTCATCCTTCCATTTATCTGTCTATTTGTTTGTTATTTCGCTTCACAACTTATACTCATAATCAGATTGGTTTTTCCTTTGATTATGCAAAAGAAGCTGTCAGTTGCTATAATGATATGACTGATATATCATATCTTGACTTATTTCTTGGATCCAGATAATGCGAAGCGATGAGTTGGT